CTTATTTGTTCAGATTCAAAACAAAAAAATATCTAAACTACAAAATATTCAGAGGACTCTTTTGACAAAAATATGTAATTGTCAGCAAAGTCGTTTCTTTTTTTTTTCTTTTCTTCAAATCCAAAAAATTCTTCTTAGTTATACAGAACACATAGGTCGCCGATTCAGCATTGGATAAAAGGGGGGAAATACCCCGTTTTACAATTACAATAAGTGCTCCTCAAATCATTTTCTCGCTAGGAGTGTTCTCTAGCGAGAAAATGGTTCATTTTGAATCATCTCTATATTATCATAGTGGTAGAAAGAGTACCATGCTGTATCGAGACTTCAAACAGCTTGCTTTAACCATGTTAATGTTCCTACATTATTGGTTGATAGAGAATCAAAGAGTATTTTACCAATAAATCACGAAATGCTATAGTTCTTACATCGAATTTTTGAATTTCTTTCGAAGTAATTCGCGAGATCATGCACCTTTCTGTGCTAGTTATAACGAAAAAAAGGCACAACTGGTTGGATCCAGTCTATTCTTGAAATAAACAACTCGCACACACTCCCTTTCCAAAAAAGATCAATACACCAAGCACTACACTTAGATTTATTAGATTTGTTGATAAAATATCGATATTAAACCCGAAACTCCCGGCTGCGGATGGCCAGCGGCCCAAAGAAACGAAAGAATCGGTTACATTTTTCATAGAATCTCCTTTTATAGATAATAGATAGACTAATAAATGGAATAGCGTTCTTTTTGTATCACTTCATCCTTCTTTTTTATTTATTCTTTTATTTTGAAAAGTATTGGAGTTATGTGAACTAACCCCATTCTTGCAATACTAAACTTCCCCTGGACTCCAAATGGGAAGGATGAAAGCGAGTCGGGTCGATATACCAATTCCTCATCCGCAAATCAGCCCTTCCCGTAGGTTAGTTTGTCAACGAATAAATCATTATAGGAATAAAATCTTGCTATAATTCGAAAAAGCAAATGATAAGTCGAAGGCACTAAAATATGTATTTTTCCTATTTCTAAGATTAAACAAAGGGATTCGCAAACAAAAGGGCTAATGCTACAACCAGACCATAAATTGTTAACGCTTCCATAAAAGCTAGACTAAGCAATAGAGTCCCTCGTATTTTTCCCTCTGCCTCAGGCTGTCTCGCGATACCCTCTACAGCTTGACCCGCAGCAGTTCCTTGACCAACTCCGGGTCCAATAGAAGCAAGCCCTACGGCTAAACCAGCAGCAATAACGGAAGCGGCAGAAATCAGTGGATTCATGATAAGTCCCCTCGTAACAAAAAAAAAGAAATGGTTAATGATACAATCAACCAACGAATTAGAAATCTATTATTCCATCGCTAGGATTCATCCAGTCGAAGTAACTAAGAACCTCGACTTGACGTAATAGTATTATTGAATCGTCCGAACTCCTTCAATATCTATTTTTCCTTTCTATCCATAAACTCTTTCATTTCTTGGTTCCGAACTATGAATTGAATGAACCGACGAACTTAAGAAAAATATAAAAACATATAAGCATTCAAAGTCCCAAAGAGGCGGAGGGGGAAGGACTTCCATTGGAATAACCATTTAAATTCATAGAAGTAGGGCGTAACTGAAATATATCTTTAATTCATATATAATCAGGCAATATGGAATATTCCATATATCATATAGAATGTCTTTCTGCCCTAACGCAAACTAACCACTCATCTTAATTCAATAGTATTTGAGAATCCATTGCTAAAACATAGGTAGGAGTTGACTTATTTATAGCCGCTCAATTGCATATACCTACCCTTTGCCCATTTGTTCTGAATTCCGTTTTTTGGAAATTCTTTTCGCCCTTCCTTTTTTATCATTCTTCTACCGGATCGAATCTAAATGGATAAATTGGTTAGTCCAAATCATTGCATAGAAATAATATTATTTGATTGATCTAAGTTCATCCAATTTGTTATTTATTATATTACTATTTTCATTTGGTTAATCGTTGAATAAAATCAACCCAAATGGGAAATCTTTTCTTCCCTTTCGCCCTTTTTATTTTATTCTATTATTGTTCCTATTGATATATTGAATAATGAGATAGAAATGGAATATTGATTGTGGGGGTATCGTATTAAATTAAGTGAGCGAGGGGGAATTTTAGGAAAAAGATCTTTTTGTTGATCTCTTTCCTTTTTTTACCCAACTCTATAATATACTCATTAATATACTCATTTTTTCCATTACTCTATATCGTATATGGCGTAGTTGTATATTCCCTAAGTAAATTAGCTTGAGCCGCACGTTAAAATTAAAAAAAAAAAGATTATTTCAATGATGGCCCTCCATGGATTCGCCTATATAAGCCGCGGCTAAAGTTGCAAAAATAAGAGCTTGAATACCACTTGTAAATAATCCAAGGAACATAACAGGTATAGGAATTACTGAAGGTACTAAAGAAACAAGAACAACAACAACTAATTCATCGGCTAAGATATTCCCGAAAAGT